TTTACCGGAGCGCGATTGATTTCTAAGATCGTTTCCGACTCGGGGCCTTTTACTAGTTAGTCCCGGTAAAACCCCCAGCCGGCGTATTTTTTTGAAACGAGGCCCTCGGTAACGTGACATAAAAACTCCTTTTTTTGTATTGAAATTTTAGAAACCTAACTTAAAACTGAACTAAATATATACTTATACTAGAAATAAGAATGAGATGCATTCTATCAATAGTCAGACTCTCTTTTATATCTAAATATATATCTAAATATATCTTTGATTTTTGTATAGAATACATATCTATTTCTAAAGATCTATACAAAAAGAAAGGTATACAAAGAAAAGTATAGATAAAGAAAGGTTATATCAGGAGTCCCTGATTTGTTCTGCGGAGATATAATGACTCTCATTTTTATTCAATTCATAATTGGCAATTCCTACTACATAATATAATTATCGGGGACCTTTTGAAAAAGGGGAAGAGAAGCTTTTTCAATACTCTTTTATTTCAAAAAGACACTATCAATCATGTCAAAAATAAACCAAATAGAGAAAAGCCGGCTATCGGAATCGAACCGATGACTATCGCATTACAAATGCGATGCTCTAACCGCTGAGCTAAGCGGGCTAAACTAAGATCAATTTTTATATGCAGAGGAACTTAAGCAAACTGTTGAATCTTAGCTCTTCATAAGTAATGTGAAGATATAATAGAATTGCAAATAAATATTGTAATTGAATCTTATTATAGAACATAAGAATTAATATAAGGATTAATAGAATATCGCACAATATAGAATTTCGACCCATTTATTATATCAATTATCTCTTTATCAATAAAGAATATCTTAATTAGGTAGTCAAATTTGATTTTTCATTTCTTAAGATTATTTAATATCTATTTTTGAGTTATAGAATTCTAATTTTGTATTATAGAAATATAAAATTAAAGAAAAAAAATAAATAAAAAATTAAAAAAAAAAAATAAAAAAAAAAAAAAAAAAAAAAAATAAAGAAAAAAATAAAGAATATGAGTATATAATATGAATGAAATCAAATAATATGAATGAATAGATTCTATCTATATAGATAGAAATAGATAGAAGATCAAATTTGTATTCTATAAATACAAAATTCATTTTTTAGATTTATAGAAATCGAATTTATTACTTATTACATTGTATAAAGTATAAATTAAATTTGTAATGTAATAAATAGATGTAATAAATTTTCGTTTTCGCTATTCTTTTCGTTATTTTCAATTAGATTCGAATTATCTAGAATTATGGAAGGTCTGCTCTAGGGAAAGAAAAAATGAAATAGAAAGATGCAATACAGATAAATTAAATTTAGATCATAATGAAACATTGCGTTTCTTTTCATTCGGAAAGGTGGAAGCTAAGACGAAAAAAAGAAGTGATCCTTCGAGTATTCAAAATTTCACGAAAAAATCAGAGAAAGAAAGGCATATATAATATGTATGTGGTGTATATACATATATATTGAATTGCGGATATCTAAGTAATAGAATGATTTCTGATTGTACCAAATATGGGTCGTCGAGAAAGAGAAAAGAAGATAGAAGATAAGCAAAAAAGAGGAAAAACTTTTCGATATTCAATTTTCGATATTCAATATAGAAATCGGTATTTAATGAATATGAATTAAGTGGGTACAATATAATTGAAATGGAAAAAAAAAAAAAAAAAAGAGAATGGCAGAATAATGAGACAAAAAAAAAAAAGAGAAAAAAGGGGATATGGGGGATATGGCGGAATTGGTAGACGCTACGGACTTAATTGGATTGAGCCTTGGTACGGAAACTTACTAAGTGATAACTTTCAAATTCAGAGAAACCCTGGAATTAAAAATGGGCAATCCTGAGCCAAATCCTATTGTCCGAAAACAAAGAAAGATTCAGAAAGCAAGAATAACACAAGGATAGGTGCAGAGACTCAATGGAAGCTGTTCTAACAAATGGAGTTGGGTTGACCGCGTTGCGTTAGGAAAGGAATCCTTACGTCACAACTTTCGAAAGGCTAAAGTAAAGGATAAACCTATATACATATATATATATATATACTGAAATACTATCTTCAAATGATTAATGATCACCTGACCTTTTATTTTGTCATATTTATATTATATGGCAAATAAGCGAATTGTTGTCAATTGATTCCAAGTTTAAGAAAGAGTCGAATATTAATTGATCAAATTATTCACTCCAAGGTCTGATAGATCTTTTTATTTTGAGGAACTTATTAATCGGAGGAGAATAAAGATAGAGTCCCGTTCTACATGTTAATACCGACAACAATGAAAGTTATAGTAAGAGGAAAATCCGTCGACTTTAGAAATCGTGAGGGTTCAAGTCCCTCTATCCCCAAAAAGGCCTATTTGGCTCCGATTCCCTAATTATATTATTGTTTCTATTCTCTTTTCCTTTTTGTTAACGTTTCAAAAGTCGTTATCTGTCTCATTCATTCTACTCTTTCACAAATGGATATGAGCA